AGTGAAAAGACCATTTCAAGCAAAAAAGCCGGGAAAACAAACAGACTTGAAGAGTGCGGAGTAAGAAAGTCTATTGAAATCCCGTTCATGTCCCACTCACTATCTTTCAGTGAGGTCATTCATTGACATAGCGTACTATATAGAGCCTATTAACAGCTTATACTGCATTGGTTGTACCGCACTAACCAACTATCTATTCTTTATATAGCGTACTTAGTGACTATCCACATAGAAAGAATGACTAGACCGTAAGACACTCATGAAGACATGTCAATCTTGTTGTTACCTTTCATCCAACAAGACTATTAATGACTATCCTTTCCATTCGAAGTTGTACTAATAACTCTTTAGTGACTATCCAGAATGACTTCTTTACAACCTTTAGAATGAGGTTATAGCGTTCTGTACAACGGTACATCCAAGTATCACTAATATGTCAAAGGTTATTGAAGAACTTGCTTACAGATAGAGAGTGGGACATGAACGGTCAAGTGCTGTTAACGGTACAACCAGTTGAATACTAGGTAAGTTCAACTGTTTGCGTTCTGCGCTTGCTGCTTTAGCTATAATAGAATAAATAGAATCAGTCTATCACGTAGTGAGCAGTCATTACGTTAGCAAGCAATTCATCTCGTTCTTCTTGGTTAGATGCCTCTGGGTCGCGGAGTATATGAGCGTTCTGAAAGAAAGGTAAATTCACCTTATGCAAAATAAGAGCATTTAAGCGACTTTAAGAGCGTATGCGGTATTCATCCACGAAGCCCCTGTTACAACTCTTTTAAAGCACTTCTGAGCCAAAGTTATCTTTCTCTGTTTGTAAAGGTTTGGAAGAGCGGAAAGGGTTTGAACTTGGATGGATTGTTCCAAGGGGCTGGAGAGTCTTTTGGGCTGGGTATGGTGTGAATGGCATTGGTTGAAAGGAGAAAGGTATGCTCGAAAGATAGGTAGGTGGTGAGTGAAACAGAGAATTCGGAGATAGAGAAAGAGAATTGGACTGCGCTGGTAGTGAAGTGAAATGACAGAAGGTGCGTAAACCAATAAATGTATTTTGTCTTTCTTTGTAGCTAGATGTGTGGCAACGGTTGGTTTGGTAATCAAATACCTGAAGCAATGGGAATACCCGAGCTAAGCGAATAGGGCTGTTAGCGAGAAGCGGAGTAGCTCTTAAACCAATGAGCTTACGGCCGCATTCCTTCATTCACTGCAAGTAGCTTCCAAGCTTTCCTAAAGTTCTAGTAGATAAGGAGAAAGAAACCCCCTGCTCAGAGGGGGCTTAGTTAGTTCGCTCTTTCTTCAGTGCCTTATACTCATGAGAGACAAGCCCCAGGGAAAGACATTCTTTAGGGAACGGCCCTTGGTGGGAAGATAGTTCTTTGATCCGAAGCTCAAGTTGAACCAGCTGTGAAATAAGCGATTGTTCATGTTCACGAGTCAGCTCTTCTCGCTTTGCTCTTGATGCGGCATAACCGCGAGATCTGCTGCTATAGAATCAATTGCAGTTAGCTCGGAGATGCTTCTTTCTTATAATAAGAGTATGCCATCACTGGTTGTTGCCGCTGTTCAGAGCAGGGGAAGGAAGATGCTTTTTAATAGCTATCTTTCTTTCATACCCGCACGAAATTCTACTTTTCTTCTGAGATGGAGAGAAGGCCCTGTGCTACTATCTTTTTCTTTTTCACAAGGATTGTTTCAGAAGCCGAGAGGTGGAGCTAGCCTTTTAGAATATTATTTTTCGAGATGCAAGAAGTCACGGAAAGATAAGATGTAAGCAAAGAAGAAGCTCTTGCCACTGTCGTCGTAACCGCAGTTGGAGGATCGTCATTACCAGCCTTGTCTCTTGTTGAATCTGTTTCCTCTTTCGACTGCTCCGGAAGTTGAATTAGCTTTGGTGTGGTTAAGCTCTTCCTTATCTTAGGACGAATCCGCAGAGAAGGGCCTTCGAACTCTCCTGTTTAGGAAGAAAGCTGCCATTGAACTAGGCTCCCATTTAGCATTGAAACTAAAGAGTGAGTGAGATTCCGATTAAGCGAGGGAAGGAACCCCGGGGTAAATAAAGTTTCGTATAAGAGAACCATTAGCGATTCTCTTATCTGCAGCTGTCTCTGACTGACGAAGAAGGAGTCCCACTACACGAAAAGAAAGAAGGTAGGAGCGGTGAAATGGTTGATGGTTGAATGAATGTGACCAAGCGCTTTTGTTGACAGAGAGATTCTCTTTTATAGGAAGCAGAATAAGCACAGTTAGCAAGATCCCCTGCTATTTCAGCTGCCGTTGAAGGATGTGATTGCTCGAGTTGAAGAAGTGGATGCTGGTATCGTAGATAAAAAAAGGCTGCTAAAAGGACAGATTTATCTCTATTGATTAAGTCATTTCCCGAGTCAGATGCCATGATCACACGTTCTAAGGATGGAACTCGTAAACCGTCTATTCTCTATTCGAATTATTGATTCCTTATCCCCGGGCCACACTTCAGAAAGGCCAAAGGGGGTCCTTCACTTACTTGTGTGAGCCCGGTTAAAAGAAGAGTCAAGGCTTGGAGATAGAATTCACTAGCAGGGCTTTGTAATTGATCTACTAGTAGAAAAAGATCATCTCGCGTTACAATATCCCCTTGGCGGACTCTTTGAGCAAGGGTTTGCGCGAGGTCTGACCGATTCCCTTTCGTCTCTGCGCGGTGAGAGGGGAAGGATAAGAATTGGTTCACCCGATTGGACCATCCCGGAATCTTTTTTTCTTCTTCGAAACCCCCTGCTCAGAGGGGGCTTAGTTAGTTCGCTCTTTCTTCAGTGCCTTATACTCATGACTATAAGGAACCAACGATTCTCTCTTCTTAAACAACCTATATCTTCCACGACTAGAAAGATGCTATTTGCTGCAATTCCATCTATTTGTGCGTTAAGTTCGAAGAAGATCTCAATCTATAATGAAGAAATGATAGTAGCTCTTTGTTTTATAGGCTTTATTATCTTTAGTCGTAAATGTATGCCTAGGCATCTAGGAACATTTATATTTATTTGCCTAAGCATACTCCTTTATTTTATTGGAGTATGGCTCGGACAGGACGACTGGGTTCATACCTTCTTCTTAAAGGGGATCCTTTCTCGATCTCTCTCTTTACTGCTAGTAAAGGGAGGGTGCTCGGGGGTGATTCTCTTTTCTATGACTTTCGTTTTTAGAGCCCTCCTCGATGCGGAAGGGGGTTCCAATGTGACAAATATGGTAAATCATAGTGGAAGCGAAATAATTGTCCATTCGGAATCCAACTCCTCCTTGAGGTCGTTTGAGGAGGGAGTCCTCTTGGAACCATTCCCCACGTCGGAATCCAAAACGACTGGGACGGGGGAACCCTCCTTAAAGGAGTTGTATGCTCGTCTCGAGGACCTAACCCGTTCGGGAATACAATCCGCCACTTTTTGGGATTTAAAATCTCGAATGCTCAGCGAGCGAGCAGGGGATGGGGACGAGAACTCGGTTACATAACCCGTTAGTACCTGTTGTCGTTGGCAGGCAGCATGAGTCTGGGTGCCCTTCGGATCGGGAGTCATCACTAGTGATAGGGTGGGGGAAGGACAAAGGAAAGAGTGATGCCCATATTAAATCAATTGATTCGTCGTGGAAAAATTGGGTTCGACTCCCATAGCCCCGATGTAGCGAAAAAGACTGATTCAACGAAATATGCCTGCATTAAGATTTAAAACTTGTCGTCTACTTTCAGGAAATGTTCGGAACAGAGAACTTACAATAATACAACGCCGCATTCTCCGAAGATTGAGGAACAAGAAGAGATCTATTAAGAGAAAGATTTATCCGAGAAAAAATCTTAACAGTTACATCCAATCACAAACTACACGAAAGTTGCCCCTTTTTCATGGGGATTTACCCATCACAGAGATGCACAGAGGAACAGAGCGAACTTCATATATCCCTTTTCCACTCAATCCAGAAACAAGATCGGACGTTATTCCGGTTCGTCTCCATTTTTGTGAAACTATTCCTCAAGCAAGGCAGCCGATAAGTCATCGAAGGGTTTGTGTGAATAATGGAATGGTAAGCATTACTCATTTAAAAGTGTCCCACGCTGATCTAATATTTTTTCAAGAAAATGACGCGAGAATCCGTGGTGAAGAAATAAGGAGATCTTTCTATATCGAAATATCAGTTGAAAAAATCATAGGCAAATTCCGGCCGGTAAGAATGTGGAGAAGAACAAAAACAGAATGGTTCCACCTACTCAAAACTCAGAGGAGATGCCGTCTACTACTAAAATCCCCGTTTTTGCAACAGTTGGGTTCTTCTATGCAAGAAGAAAACTTAGAAAGAACAAAGAGGTTTGGATCCGAAAAAGTATGCTTAGGCAGTTCCTTCGCTGAGCACAACAGAATGAAGAGGAATTTGTATCATTTCAAATCCCTATTCTTATCGAAGAGAAGGAACGAGAAAAACCGAAATCTTCCTACTCGAACAAGAAGTCCTATAGTTGACAACTCTTCTTTATATAGTAATTCGACCTATTGCTCCGCATCCCCCCATAAGTTTACTATGAAGAGAAGAATCAAAAGGATTGAACTACCTACTCATTATTCGGAGGTGAATCATAGAACACCAAAAGCTGTGGTATCTTATGGACCTAACATAGGTCACATCCCTCACGACATAAGATTGAAAGATCTAAACCTTCCTCTTCGGAGCGGAAACGGACATGGCCAAAACATATAAAGATCGGCGTAGTCGCTCATAGGGGCATATCTATCCGGATAGAGGATAGTCTAGATCGATTCATAGATAGATTTCTATCCATATAGATAGGTATCTCCGTGGGTAGAGATAAAGATAGGGATCCATCTAGATCTTGATTCACTATTCCATTTTTTTTTTATTATTATAATTGATTGCCTTTTTTTTGACGACAAGTTTTAAATCGGCTGGAAACATCGTTTTTCAATTATTAGGTCGGAGCGTAGACGAGCGGGTAGAGCCCAGGAAATAGGGAAGCCCGTCAT